GCGGCAAAGGGTGTCCCTCTTCTCGTACCCTTGAATCCACAAGTACCGGCCGAGGACCAGGAAACCACCCGCCCCCGCACATCTGTAACGGTGACTATGGTATTATTGAAACTTGCTTGAACATGAATAACTCCCTTTGGTATTCTACGTGCACTCTTACGTGAACCAATACGTACATTCCTACGTGAACCAGTTCTCGGTATAGCTTTTGCCATATTGTATCATCTCATAAATATGAGTCAGAAATATATGGATATATCCATTTTATGTCAAAACAGATTTCTTATTTGTACATTGAGCCCTTTAGCGGGTCTAATTATCCTTGTCTTTGTTTATGTCTCGGGTTGGAACAAATTACTATAATGCGCCCCCGCCTACGGATTAGTCGACATTTTTCACAAATTTTTCGAACGGAAGCTCTTATTTTCATATTTGTCATTCCTTATCTTAATTCTTTTTTGGTAGAAAATAAGTTTCTTGAAATTTTGCATCTCGAATCGTATCGAATAAAAATGACCTAATCTTTCGAATCCTTGTTTCGGAGTCGATAAATTATACGTCCTCTGGTTGAATCATAACGACTTACTTCAATTTTGACTTTATCTCCTGGCAGTATCCGTATAAAACTACGTCGGATCTTTCCTGAAACGTAACCTAGAATCAGATCTTCATTATCTAACCGAACTCGGAACATGCCATTGGGAAGCGATTCAGTAATTAAACCTTCATGAATCCATTTTTGTTCTTTCATTTCAGGTAAAGCCCCCCTGAAGTATCAATTAATGGAGGAAAGACGATATTAGACAACTCACCCCCTTTCTTTTTTTTTTTACAAATAGGAAGAGGTTTCGGATCCCATTTGGATATTAAATGGATTACCATATATAACACAAAATTTCTCCACCGATTCGTTCTAGTCGAGCCTCCCGGTCTGTCATTATACCCCGAGAAGTAGAAAGAATTACAATTCCCATCCCACCTAAAATTCTAGGAATTCGTTGAGAGTTAGAATAGATTCGTAAACCGGGTCTACTGATCCGTTTTAAATTTAAAAAATTTCTATAGGGTCTTTTCCCATTCCTTCTATGTCGAAGGGTTAAAACCAAAAAATATTTGTTTTTTTCTCGATGTTTTCTGACGTTTTCGATAAAACCCTCTCGGAAAAGTATTTTAACAATATTTTCGGTAATATTAGTAGATGCTATGCGAACAACTCTTTTTCTATCCATATCAGCATTTCGTATAGAGGTTATTATCTCAGCAATAGTGTCTCTACCCATGATGAACTAAAATTATTGGTGTCTCAAAATTGGATATAATCAACATGTTTTTTTTCTTTTTTTTTTTTTATTGATTTATGAATAGGAATTTTGCAAGGTATATGCGTGAGACACAATCTACGAATTAATCTAGTTCTTAATCTATTTCTTTCAAATACCCCAAAGATATCACGATCTCATTTTATTTTATAATACCTCGGGAGCTAATGAAACTATTTTAGTAAAATTCAATTGTCTCAATTCACGGGGGATTGCCCCAAAAATTCGAGTTCCTTTTGGATTTCCTTCTTGATCAATCACAACTGCAGCATTGTCATCATATCGTATTATCATACCGCTGTCACGTTTTAGTTCTTTACAGGTACGAACAATTACAGCTCTCACTACTTCTGATTTTTCTAGGGGCATATTTGGTACTGCTTCTTTAATCACAGCAACAATAACGTCACCAATATGAGCATATCGACGATTACTAGCTCCTATGATTCGAATACACATCAATTCTCGAGCCCCGCTGTTATCCGCTACGTTTAAATGGGTCTGAGGTTGAATCATATCAAATTTTTGGTTTATTCTTCCAATGCAAAGGATGAAGAAAATAAAAGAAATATTGTTTGTCCAAAAAAAGAAACCTGCGTTTTTGTTTCATCCCTAAGATTCATCTCTGTCGGTTCTACATTTTTATCCCGAAATAATAAATTGAGTTCGTATAGGCATTTTAGATGCTGCTATTAAAATAGCCCTTCTAGCTATATTTTCGGTTACTCCACCTATTTCATATAGTATTCGCCCCGGTTTAACAACAGCTACCCAATATTCAGGGGATCCTTTCCCCGAACCCATACGTGTTTCAGCAGGTCTTACTGTAACTGGTTTGTCTGGAAATATACGGACCCATATTTTTCCACCACGGCGTGCATTTCGTGTCATTGCTCGTCGACCTGCTTCGATTTGTCTAGATGTGATCCAAGCAGGTTCAAGTGCCTGAAGAGCATATTTACCGAAACAAATATGATTACCTCGATAAGATATTCCCTTCATTCTTCCTCTATGTTGTTTACGGAATCTAGTTCTTTTGGGGTTATAGTTGATGGTTGTTTCAGAATTCCATCTCTACTACAGAACTGGACGTGAGAGTTTCTTCTCATCCAGCTCCTCGCGACTAAAAGGATTCAAAATTGAATTTCAATTAATTTGAATAGATAAGATATTAGAACATT